ATTCTTGTAGTTAAATTTTTTAACGGTGGTTTTTCAGGCCATAGTTCTCGGAGAGAGGCCGAGCAAGAATTTATGATAGAATTCGTTTTGTTTTNAGGGGTGTGTTTTGCTTTGGGNGGTTTGGCGGTTGCATCTAACCCGTCTCCTTATTATGGGGTGTTAGGGTTGGTTGTGGCGGCGGTTGCTGGGTGCGGTTGATTGGTTGGTTTAGGGGTTTCTTTCGTATCTTTGGTGCTTGTGATAGTTTATTTAGGGGGTATGCTGGTGGTGTTTGTTTATTCGGTTTCGTTAGCAGCGGATCCGTATCCTGAGTCTTGGATGAGTTTAGGGGTTGTTGGTTATGGTTTTGGGATGGGGTTGGTTGTGTTGGTGGGTCTTGCTGTAGGGGGTGCGTTGGGCTTATTGGTAGGGGAGGGTACTGTTAATAGTGGAGGTCTGTTGTCGGTTCGGTCGGATTTTAGTGGGGTGGCTGTTCTTTATTCGGAGGGGGTGGGTCTGCTTATGATTGGGGGGTGGGGGCTGTTGCTGACTTTGTTTGTGGTATTGGAGCTTGTGCGCGGGCTGTCTCGGGGGGCGATTCGGGCTGTTTAGGGGGGTAGGGTCAGGGAGTAGTTTAAGTTAAAATTCCAGCTTTGGGAGTTGGCGATGAAGGTTTGAGTCCTTTCTCCTTGATGGTGTGGTGGGCTGTGGGTAACTCTAAGAAGGGGTTTAGTCTTCAATCTTTGGCTTACAAGACCAATGTTTTTATAAACTATTAGAGTTGATTAGAGTTTTAATAGTTTGTTTTCTAGTGCGGCCGCGAGGGGGAATAGGACTAGAATGATTGTGAAGTAGGAGAGTGAGGCTAGTTGTCCAATGATGATGAATGGGTGTTCTACTGGTTGGCTTCCCACTCATGTTAGAATGAGGACGTTTGCTACTAGGGCTCAGAATAGGATTTGGGAGATAGGGCGGAAAGTCATTGATCGTAGTTTTGATGTATGTAGTAGTGGCATTAGGAATAGAACAAGGATTGAGGCGGCTAGGGCTAGTACGCCTCCCAGTTTATTTGGGATGGATCNTAGGATGGCGTAGGCGAATAGGAAGTATCATTCGGGTTTGATATGGGGAGGGGTTACTAGGGGGTTGGCTGGTGTGAAGTTTTCTGGGTCTCCTAGCATGTTGGGTGAGAATAGAGCTAGGGAGACGAGTAGGGAGATTATTAGTGCGAATCCTAGGACGTCTTTTACGGTGTAGTATGGGTGGAATGGGATTTTGTCGCAGTCTGAGGGGACTCCTGTTGGGTTGTTTGATCCTGTTTCGTGTAGGAAGGTTAGGTGGACTAGTGTGAGGCCTACGATGACGAATGGGAGGAGGAAGTGTAGAGCGAAGAATCGGGTCAGTGTGGGGTTGTCGACAGAGAATCCTCCTCAGGCTCATTCTACTAGTGTTTGTCCGATGTATGGGATTGCTGAGAATAGGTTTGTGATGACTGTAGCGCCTCAGAATGATATTTGTCCTCATGGTAGGACATATCCGACGAAAGCTGTTGCTATAAGGGTTAGTAGTAGAATGACTCCGATGTTTCAGGTTTCTTTGTTTAGGTATGAGCCGTAGTAGATTCCTCGGCCGATGTGTAAGTAGATGCAAATAAAGAAGAAGGAGGCTCCGTTTGCGTGGAGGTTTCGGATTAGTCAGCCGAACTGCACGTCGCGGCATATGTGGGCTACGGAGGAGAAGGCTAGGTTGGTGTCTGCCGTATAGTGTATGGCTAGTAGAAGACCGGTGACGATTTGGGTAATTAAGCAAATGCCCAGGAGAGACCCGAAGTTTCATCATGCAGAGATGTTTGGTGGGGTAGGAAGGTCAATTAGGGCGTTATTGATGACTTTTAGGATTTGGTGATTTTTACGAAGGTTGAGGGCCATTAATTTGTTCTGTATGTGGATATGAGGATGATGATGATGGATAGGGCGAATGTGCCTAGGTAGGCTTTGATTAGGCCGGAATGGAGTGAGGTGATGGCCTTGGTTGCTGTTAGTTGTAGGTTGGCTAGGCCTTCTGGGCCTAGTATTTTGTATCAGGATAAGTCAATTAGGTGTGAGGCGATGTTTTGTCCTCCGCTAAGGAGGTTGGATGTGCTTAGGCGGTGAGTTAGGGGGTTGAAGTATCCTAATGATGTAGAGAAGTTTGATAGGGTAGTTTGTTTTGTTAGGATGAGGGTTTGGGTTATTTTTGAGATTTCTAGTGCTAGGGCAATTCCTAGGGCGGTGACGATCAGGGCTGTTATTTTGATTGAGAGAGGTATGGTTATTGTGGGGGTTTTTGTTGGGATGATGAATGAGGTGATGAGGAATCCTGCTAGGATGCTTCCTAGCGCAAGTCGAGTGATGGGTGATGTAATTGCGGGGTCGTTTTCATTTATTGGGGTTAGGGGGGAGATTCGGACGAAGCCGGTCTGTACTAGTACGGTTATACGGATTGTATAAACTGCAGTGAAGGATGTGGCTAGTAGGGTTAGTAGTAAGGCTCAAGTATTTAGGTAGGATGTGTTAAGGCTTTCAATGATTTGGTCTTTTGAGTAGAATCCTGCTAAGAATGGTGTTCCTATTAAGGCCAGGTTGCCGATAGTAAGGCATGAAGTGGTTGTGGGTAGTATCTTTTGGAGTCCTCCCATTTTTCGAATGTCTTGTTCACCGTTTAGGCAGTGGATGATGGATCCTGAGCATAGGAAAAGTATGGCTTTGAAGAATGCGTGGGTTGAAATATGGAGGAAGGCTAGTTCTGGGAGGTTTAGTCCGATTGTAACTATTATTAATCCTAGTTGACTTGAAGTGGAGAAGGCAATGATTTTTTTAATATCGTTTTGGGTAAGAGCACATGTAGCTGCGAATAGGGTGGAGAGGGCTCCCAGGCAGAGACATAGGGTAAGGGCGGTCTGGTTGTTGTTAAATAGGGGGTGAGTGCGGATGAGCAGGAAGATTCCGGCTACTACTATTGTGCTGGAGTGGAGTAGGGCGGATACGGGAGTAGGTCCTTCTATAGCGGCTGGGAGTCATGGGTGTAGGCCGAATTGAGCGGATTTGCCAGTTGCAGCTAGGATTAGGCCTAGTAGGGGCAGTGTTGGGGTTTGGGATTGAGAGGGGAGTTGGTGGATTTCTCAGGTGTTTATGGCTGAGGCTAGTCATGCCATGCAGAGGATGAGGCCAACGTCTCCGACTCGGTTGTATAATACGGCTTGGAGGGCGGCGGTGTTAGCTTCTGCTCGGCCGTGTCATCAGCTGATTAGTAGGAAGGATATGATTCCTACTCCTTCTCAGCCGATGAATAGGACGAAGAGGTTGTTGGCTACGATTAGGAGGAGTATTGCTATTAGGAAGAGTAAGAGGTAGGTGAAGAATTTTGTGATGTGGGGGTCTGAGGCTATATACCATGTTGCAAATTGTAGGATAGATCAAGACACGAATAGTGCGATTGGGAAGAAGGTGAGTGAGTAGAAATCTATTTTTAGGCTGATTGGGATTTTGAAGTTTATGATAAATTTTCATTGTCACAGGGAGATTAGGCCTTCTGTTCCTGAGTAGATGTGAATTGTTATGGGGATTAGGCTAATTAGGAAGGATGTTTTGACTGTGTTAGTGATGATGNTGGGGGTGTTTTTGAATTTGGAGGATAGGAGTGGGAATAGAATTGGGGTAGAGAGGGTTATTAGGGTCAGGAGTATGAATGTGTTTAGGGCTAGTGGTAGGTCCATTACTTTCACTTGGATTTGCACCAAGATGAGTGGCTCCTAAGACCATTGGATTACTATTATCCTTTGAAAGTAAGGGGACTGAGGTTTTATACTCAGATTCAAGAGTTAGCAGTTCTTGTTGGCTTTACCTCCCCTCGGCAGGTAAGAAGAGTTTAACTTCTATCTTTAGGATCACAGTCTAATGTTTTGGTTAAAACTATACTTGCATATGGGAATGCCAGAAATTAACTCAGGTTTAAGGATTAGAAGTAGTATGGGGATTATGTGGAGGGACATGAGGAGGTGCTCTCGGGTGGAGGAGTTTTGGATTGAGGTAATGTGGGATGGGAGAGTGCCTCGTTGTGTCATTGTGAGTATGTATAAGGTGTATGAGGCGGTGAGTAGGATTGCTGTTCCGGTTAGGATGATTGTGAGGGATGATCAGTTGAATAGTGCGATGATAATGGTTAGTTCTGCTATAAGGTTTGTTGTTGGGGGGAGGGCTATGTTTGTGAGATTGGCCAGGAGTCATCAGATGGCCATTAGTGGTAGGAGGGGTTGGAGTCCTCGTGTGAGTAGGAGGATTCGGCTGTGGGTTCGTTCGTAATTGGTGTTGGCTAGGCAGAATAGTATTGATGAAGTGAGGCCGTGTGAGATTATTAGGATTATTGCTCCTGAGATTGCTCACTGGGTTTGGATTATGGTTGCGGCTACGACTAGGCCTATGTGGCTTACGGATGAGTAGGCGATTAGTGATTTTAGATCGATTTGTCGTAGGCAGATAGCACTAGTTATTAGGGCTCCTCATAGGGCTAGGGTGATGAATGGGTAGTGTAGGTTGTTTGATGCTGGGTTGACTAGGATTGTGACTCGTATGATACCATATCCTCCTAGTTTTAGAAGGAGGGCGGCTAGTAGTATGGAGCCGGCGATTGGGGCTTCTACATGTGCTTTGGGGAGTCATAAGTGTAAGCCATACAGGGGGGCTTTAACTATGAAGGCCAGGAGTAGGGCGAGGCTCGCAATGAGTCCGGATCAGGAGGAGTTTAGTGTGGGGTGTGATAATTTTAGTATGGGGAGGTAGAGTGTGCCGATTTGGTTTTGTAGGTGTAGGATGGCGATTAGTAGGGGGAGCGAGCTGGCTAGAGTGTAGAATAATAGGTAAATTCCTGCGTTTAGTCGTTCTGGTTGGTTTCCTCATCGTGTAATAAGGATGAGGGTGGGGATTAGGGTTGCTTCGAATGCGATGTAGAATAGTATTAGTTCGGAGGCTGAGAAGGCTAGGAGGATGGATAGTTGAGCTAGGATTACTGTTGTAGCGAAAATTCGTTTGCGGATAGGGGGTTCTTGCTCTAGGTGGTTTTGGCTTGCTATAATCATGAGGGGGAGCAGTCAGCATGATAGTACTAGGAGAGGGGAGGAGATCTGGTCGATTGATGTTCAGGGGGTTAGGCCTTTGTTTGGGTAGTAGGTGGGGGTTAGTCATTGTAGGCTGGCAGTGGCGATGAGTAGGCTGTATAGTGTGAGGTTGGTTCATAGGTGTTTGAGTGGAGACGAAAGGGCTAAGGGGAGGAGGGTTGCGGTTGGAATAATGATTTTTAGCATTGTAGGAGGTTGAAGTTGTGGAGGTGGTCGGAACCGTGGGTTCGGGTGGAGGCTACTAGTAGGGCTAGGCCTGTACCCGCTTCGCAAGCGGAGAATGTTAGTATGATAATTGGTAGGATGGTGGAGGATGGGGATTGTATTTGGATGGGTCATATGGCAAGTGCTACGTATATGGATAGTATTATGCTTTCTAAGCATAGTAGGGCAGAAATTAGGTGGGTTCGGTGAAAAGCTAGGCCTAGGCTGCTTAGGGTGAAGGCTGAGTAGAAGCTGAGGTGGAGGTAGGACATAAAGAAAGTTATAGGGTGTGAGCTATAATTTGTTGAGCCGAAATCAACCGTCTTGATTAGACTAACTTTCTGTTATTCCGCTCATTCTAATCCTCCTTGAATTCATTCGTATACTAGTCCTAGTGTTAGTAGAAGTAGGAGGAAGGAGGTTCAGATCAGGGTGGTGGTGGGGGATTCTAATTGGGTGGCTCATGGGAGTGGGAGTAGTAGAGCGATTTCCAGGTCGAATAGTAGGAATAGGATAGCTACTAGGAAGAATCGGATTGAGAAGGGAAGTCGGGCTGAGCCTAGGGGGTCAAATCCGCATTCGTATGGGGATAGTTTTTCTGAGTCTGGGTTTGATTGGGCTAGTCAGAAGTTTAGTGCGGTTAGCAGGATGCTTAGGGTAAATGATAGGGTTAGTATGAATAGGATTATGTTAATTACTCTTCTCTGGGTTTAAACCAGATTCTAAGGATTGGAAGTCGATTGTAATGGATATACTAGAAGAGTAGGATCCTCATCAGTAGATAGAGATGTAAAGGAATAGTCATACGACGTCTACGAAGTGTCAGTATCAGGCGGCTGCCTCAAATCCGAAGTGGTGGCCTGATGTGAAGTGGTATTTGATTAGTCGTAGTAGACATACTAGTAGGAATGTTGAGCCAATGATTACGTGTAGTCCGTGGAATCCGGTAGCTACGAAGAAGGTAGAGCCATATACTCCGTCTGCGATGGAGAATGGTGCTTCGTAGTACTCCATGGCTTGTAGTGCGGTGAAGTAGAATCCTAGGAGGACTGTCAGGGTTAGGGCTTGGATTGCTTGTTTTCGGTTGGCTTCTGTGATGCTATGGTGAGCTCATGTTACAGTAACTCCGGAGGCTAGAAGGATAGCAGTGTTTAGAAGTGGCACCTCTATGGGGTTTAGGGGTTTAATTCCTACGGGTGGTCATTGTCCTCCTAGTTCTGGGGTGGGGGCTAAGCTTGAGTGGAAGAAGGCTCAGAAGAATCCTAGGAAGAAGAAAGCTTCGGATGTAATGAATAGGGCCATGCCGTATCGTAACCCTTTTTGTACGGTGGGGGTGTGGTGACCTTGGAAAGTACTTTCTCGAACGATATCTCGTCATCATTGGAGTATCACTAGTGAGGTGGATAGTAGCCCGAGGATGAGTAGTTGGGGTGAGTTATGGTGGAATCATATTGTTAGACCTGAGGTAGTTAGAAGGGCGGCGGCGGCTCCTAGGATGGGTCATGGGCTGGGGTCGACTATATGGTAAGAGTGTGCTTGGTGTGCCATTATGGTGGTTAGATGTTCTCTTGTAGGTATAGGCTTAATAGGAGTACGAAGACGTAGGCTTGGATCATTGCTACTGCTACTTCTAGGATGGTCAGTAGTAGGAGGACCAGTAGGGCCAGGAGTGAGACTGCCGGTATTGTGGTGAATAGGGCTGCTGTGGCTGTGGAAATAAGTTGGATTAGTAAGTGCCCTGCTGTGAGGTTGGCTGTGAGGCGCACTCCCAGAGCTAGTGGGCGGATGAGTAGGCTTGTTGTTTCGATTAAGATTAGGGCTGGGATTAGGGGGGTTGGAGTTCCTTCTGGGAGTAGGTGGCCTAGTGAGGCAGAGGGCTGATTTCGTAGTCCTGTTAGTAGGGTTGCGAGTCACAGGGGGAAGGCTAAGGCTAGGTTTATAGATAGTTGGGTGGTTGGGGTAAATGTATATGGTAGTAGGCCTAGCAGGTTAATGAGTAGAAGGAATACTATTAGTGATGTTAAGATTAGTGCTCATTTGTGTCCTTTTTTGTCTAGGGGTATTATTAGTTGTTTTGTAATTAGGTTAATGAATCATAGTTGGAGGGTTGAGAGTCGGTTAGTGATTCATCGGTTGTCCATGGAGGGGATTAGGAGGGCGGGGAATGTCATTGAGATTAGGATTAGGGGAATGCCTAGGAGGGATGGACTTGAGAATTGGTCGAAGAAGCTTAGGTTCATGGTCAGGTTCAGGGGGTAGTGGCTGTAGTTGTGGATGGTTTGTTGGATGGGGGGTTTATTGACACGAAGGATAGGATTTTAGGTTGAATAATAAGGGAAAAGGTGAGTCATGAAATGGTCATGATAAAAAATCATGGTGCTGGGTTTAGTTGAGGCATATCATTAAGGAGGGGTGTAGTCCTCTTTCTTTAGCTTAAAAGGCTAACGCTGGTTCATAGCTTCTTAATGATTAAGAGGTCATTAGGGAGGATCAGTTTTCGAAATTAGCGAGAGGGGTGGATTCTACCACGATAGGTATGAAGCTGTGGTTAGCCCCGCAGATTTCTGAGCACTGTCCGTAGAAAACTCCTGGTCGGGAGGCAAGGAAGGAAGTTTGGTTGAGGCGGCCTGGGATTGCGTCGGTTTTTACGCCTAAGCTTGGGACGGCTCATGAGTGCAGTACGTCGTCGGCGGTGACGATCACTCGAATTGTGGAGCTTATTGGGACTACAACGCGGTGGTCCACTTCTAGCAGTCGGAAGTGTCCTAGGGGTAGGTCTGATGTTGGGATTATGTAGGAGTCGAATGTGAGGTCTTTAAGGTCAGTGTATTCGTATGATCAGTATCATTGGTGGCCGATGGCTTTCAGGGTTAGGTCAGGTTCGTTGATTTCGTCTATTATGTATAGAATCCGTAGTGACGGTAGGGCGAGTGTAACTAGGACTATGGCTGGGAGAATTGTTCAGACGAGTTCGATTTCTTGTGCATTTACTGTGCTGGATGAAAGCTTTTCTGTAAGTATATGGGTTAGCAGGTAAAGTACTAAGCTGCAGATTGCTAATGCGACCATTAGAGCGTGGTCGTGGAACCCTATTAGTTCTTCTATGATGGGGGAGGAGGCGTCTTGGAAGTTAAATTGTGAGTGGTTAGCCATGTTTGGGTGAAGAGACGTGCGGGGGTTTCACCTGCAATTTGGTCTTGACAAGGCCATGTAATTGTTTTACTAACGTCTCTATGAGAAAGAAGCATAAGTGGTTTATGCGGTTGGCTTGAAACCAACATATGGGGGTTCGACTCCTTCCTTTCTTGAACTTGGACGAAAGCAGGTTCTTCGAAGGTGTGGAAGGGGGGTGGGCAGCCGTGGATTCATTCGACGTTGGTGCTTGTTAGTTCTGGTTGTAGGACTTTACGTTTTGATGCGAAGGCTTCTCAAATGATGAAGACTAGCATGATTACGGCTGTTAGGGAAATTAGTGAACCTACTGAGGAGATAGTGTTTCATAGGGTGTAAGCATCAGGGTAGTCTGAGTATCGACGTGGCATGCCAGCTAGGCCTAGGAAGTGTTGTGGGAAGAAGGTTAGGTTTACGCCTACGAACATTACTCCGAAGTGGGTTTTAGCTCATGTTGAGTGGAGAGTGTATCCAGTGAATAGAGGGAATCAGTGTGTGAAGCCCGCTAAGATTGCGAATACTGCTCCTATAGAAAGGACGTAGTGGAAGTGAGCTACTACGTAGTAGGTGTCGTGTAGGGCGATGTCTAGTGAAGAGTTTGCTAGAACGATTCCTGTTAGTCCTCCGATGGTAAATAGGAAGATGAACCCTAAGGCTCATAGCATTGGTGGATCTCATTTGATTACGCCTCCGTGAAGAGTGGCTAGTCAGCTGAATACTTTAATGCCGGTTGGGATGGCAATGATTATGGTAGCAGATGTGAAGTAGGCTCGGGTGTCAACGTCTATCCCGACTGTGAATATGTGGTGAGCTCATACAATGAACCCTAGGAATCCGATGGACAGTATAGCTCAGACTATTCCTATGTACCCGAATGGTTCTTTTTTTCCTGCATAGTAGGTTACAACATGGGAGATGATTCCAAATCCTGGTAGGATTAAGATGTATACTTCTGGGTGGCCGAAGAATCAGAAAAGGTGTTGGTATAGGACTGGGTCTCCTCCTCCTGCAGGGTCAAAGAATGTGGTGTTGAGGTTGCGGTCTGTGAGGAGCATTGTGATTCCTGCAGCGAGGACTGGGAGGGAGAGGAGTAGGAGTACTGCGGTGATTAGTACGGATCAGACGAATAGGGGGGTTTGGTATTGTGATAGAGCGGGAGGTTTTATGTTGATTGCTGTTGTGATGAAGTTGATTGCCCCTAGGATTGAGGAAATGCCGGCTAAGTGTAGGGAGAAGATTGCGAGGTCTACTGAAGCTCCGGCGTGTGCTAGGTTGCCGGCTAGTGGGGGGTATACTGTTCATCCTGTACCAACTCCTGCTTCTACTGTAGAGGAAGCTAGTAGAAGAAGAAAGGACGGGGGGAGTAGCCAGAAGCTTATGTTGTTTATTCGTGGGAATGCTATGTCTGGGGCTCCGATTATTAGGGGGACTAGTCAGTTACCGAATCCGCCGATCATAATGGGTATAACTATGAAGAAAATTATTACGAAGGCATGGGCTGTGACGACTACGTTGTATACTTGGTCGTCTCCTAAAAGTGCTCCGGGTTGTCCTAGTTCTGCTCGGATGAGTAGGCTTAGGGCGGTACCCACTATCCCGGCTCATGCTCCGAAAATTAGGTATAGAGTTCCGATATCTTTGTGGTTGGTAGAGAATAATCATCGGTCAATGAATGTCATAGGTAAGATGGCTGAGTGTATAAGCGTTAGGCTGTAGTCCTTTTTACAGAGGTTCAATTCCTCTTCTTATCGGCTCTGTAGTGAAATTCATAGTGAGTTGCAAGCTCATTGATGTACATTAATTGTGTGCCGGAGTCTTAGGCAGAGGCCTGTTGGTTGGGGCATATAGCTGTTAACTATAGAGTCATGGGATCGAAGCCCATCTGCCTAGTGTTTTAAGGTCCTAGCTTAATTAAAGTACCTGAGTTGCATTTAGGGGATGCAGGGTAATAACCTGCGGACTTTAGCAGAAACTAAGAGAGTTTAACTCTTGTTTAAGGCTTTGAAGGCCTTCGGTTTAAAATTAATCCTAAGTTTCTTAGACAATGGAAATAATTATAGGTGAAATGGGGAGGAGAATGACGGACATTGTGGCTAAGATGGCAATTAGGATGTTGGTTGGTTTGCCAGTACGTCATTGTTTTATGTGGTTGGTGGTGTGCGGTGGGAGTGTGATTGTAGTGCAGTATGCAAGGCGTAGGTAGAAGAACAGGCTTAATAGGGATAGGAGAGATATGAGTGTGGCTGTGGGGATTATCTCCTGTTTGGTTAGCTCTTGGATAATGAGTCATTTGGGCAGGAATCCTGTTAGAGGGGGGAGCCCAGCGAGAGAAAGGAGGGTTAGGAGTAGTATTGCGTTTAGTGAGGGGATCTTAGTCCATGCGGTTATTAGGGAGGATAGCTTTACTACTTTGATTGAGTTTAGGGCTAGGAAGATAGTTGCAGTTATTATAGTGTATAAGTAGAAGTTTAGTAGGGTGAGTTTGGGGTTGTAGACGATGACAGCTGCTATTCATCCAAGGTGTGAGATGGACGAGAAAGCTAGGATTTTTCGGATTTGTGTTTGGTTGAGTCCTATTCATCCGCCAATAGCTGCTGAGAGGATGGCTAGGGTGGTTAGTAGTGTGGGGTTTAGTGATTGGGAGGTTATATATAAGAGGGTGATTGGAGGAAGTTTTATGATGGTGGATAGGAGGAGTCCAGTGGAGAGGGGAGAGCCTTGTAGTACTTCTGGAAATCAGAAGTGGAATGGGACTAGGCCTAGTTTTATTGCAATTGCTGAGGTTAGGATTAGGCTGGATGTTGGGTGAGATAATTGAGTAATGTCTCATTGTCCGGTGTGTCATGCATTAGTCATGCTGGAGAATAAGACTAGGGCTGAGGCAGCTGATTGAGTTAGGAAGTATTTAGTGGCTGCTTCGATGGATCGAGGATGGTGGGACTTTGAGATTAGTGGCAGGATGGCAAGTGTGTTGATTTCGAGGCCGGCTCAGGCTATGATTCAGTGGTTGCTTGAGATTGTGATAGTGGTTCCTAGGAGTAGGCTGGCTACAAAAATTAATTTTGCTTGGGGGTTCATTAGTAGGGGAAGGAGTTGAACCATCATTTTCGGGGTATGGGCCCGATAGCTTGTTTAGCTTACCCTACTAGAAAGTAATATAAGGGGAGTATGGAGGATTTTGATTCCTCTAGTGCAGGTTCGATTCCTGTTTTTCTAGGTTGTAGGAAATGAGAGGACTGGTATACCTCCATGTTCACTTTATCATAGTGACCCTTAGTGTTCAGGCACATTTCCTGGGGTCTTATATAAGGAGGCAGTCCAGCATAGCAGATTGGTATGCTGGTGTGTCATAGACATAGGGCTAGTGTAAGAGGAAGGAAGTTTTTTCATAGTAGATGCATTAGTTGATCGTATCGGAATCGTGGGTAGGAAGCACGAATTCATAGGAACCCTGCTGACAGTAGCAGTACTTTTGTGGCTAAAATTACAGGAAATAGTTCTTGAGGGGGGTTAAATAGGCTTGGGTTGAAGAACATGATGGTTGTAATTGTGTTTATTAGTATAATATTGGCATATTCGGCTAGGAAGAATAGTGCGAAAGGGCCTGCTGCGTATTCTACGTTGAATCCAGATACTAGCTCTGACTCTCCTTCTGTCAGGTCGAAAGGGGCACGGTTGGTCTCGGCAAGTGTAGAGACATATCATATCATGGCAAGGGGTCAACACGAGAAAATAAGGTATAGGGGTTCTTGGGTGACTGCGAGGGTGTTTAGGGTGTAGTTACCGCTGAGGAGGACGACAGATAGGAGGATAATTGCTAGGGTCACTTCGTATGAGATTGTCTGGGCTACTGCTCGTAGTGCACCGATTAGGGCATATTTTGAGTTGGAGGCTCAGCCAGATCATAGGATGGAGTATACTGCTAGGCTTGATATGGCTAGCAGAAATAGTAGTCCTAGATTTAGGTCTGCTAGTGAGAATGGTAGTGGTAGGGGGGTTCAGATAGAGATTGCCAGGAGTAGGGCTAGTATTGGGGTTGCAATGAATAGGATTGGAGAGGATGTTGATGGTCGAATGGGTTCTTTAATGAATAGTTTTACGCCATCTGCCAGGGGCTGTAGAAGGCCGTATGGCCCTACAATATTTGGGCCTTTTCGGCTTTGTATGTAGCTTAAGATTTTGCGTTCTACTAGTGTGAGGAAGGCCACCGCAATCAGGATTGGTAGGGCGTAGGAGAGGGCTATGATAAGGTTGATTAGTAGGGGGTAGTTGGCCATGGGTTGTTGAGTTAAGCTAGGGAGAGGATTTGAACCTCTGATTTAAAGGACTTAAGCCTTTTGCATTTTCCGAGCTCTGCCACGCTAGCTGGTCCTTTTCTTGGACGTGGTGTGGAGTGATAGCCTTTCGTAATTTAGTTGGTTTCATTACTTAAAGCGGAGGCTTGCTTGTAGTATTGGCCTCACTTTTCCTATCCTTTCGTACTGGGAAGAGTTCATCATAGATAGAAACCGACCTGGATTACTCCGGTCTGAACTCAGATCACGTAGGACTATTAATCGTTGAACAAACGAACCCTTAGTAGCGGCTGCACCACTAGGATGTCCTGATCCAACATCGAGGTCGTAAACCTCCCCGTCGATACGGACTCTCGGAGGAGATTGCGCTGTTATCCCTGGGGTAGCTTGGTCCATTGATCAATTGTATTGGGTCTGGGTGCTATTAGCACGTTGAGAAGTTGCTCTCAGTCTAGAGGTATGGTCTAGTCTTTGGAGGTTTTGTTTTGCTCCAAGGTCGCCCCAACCGAAAAACGCAGACCAGTGTCTTATGTAACAGTGAACCCAGTGGGTGAGTATGTGTTTTAAGGTGGTTGCTGGTTTTAAAGTTCCACAGGGTCTTCTCGTCTTATGTGTTTATCCCTGCTTTTGTACAGGGAGATCAATTTCACCGATTGCCTGTAAGAGACAGTTAAGACCTCGTTTAGCCATTCATACTAGTCTCGATTTATGGGACAATTGATTGCGCTACCTTTGCACGGTTAGGATACCGCGGCCGTTGAACGTGAGTCACCGGGCAGGCATCACCTTCAATACTTGTTTATGGTTTGCTGAAGGCTATGTTTTTGGTAAACAGTCGGGCCTTGACGTGCTTGCCGAGTTCCTTTTACAGGTTTTAATCTTTCTTAGTGGACGCTCCTCTGTCGGGTTAACAATATGTCTAATACTCTGCTTGTTTGATTTGTCGTATATTGGTGGTTTGTTAATAATGTGCCGATGTAAGCTTGCGTCGTAGAGGGAGGACCCAGGTTACTCATTCTAGCATTAATTCTCCTATTTAAGTATAGGTTAGCCTGTTAATGGGGAGGGAGTCATGTTGTTCTTATATTTTTGTAGGGTAGAGCTTTAACGCACTCTTTGTTGATGGCTGCTTGAGGGCCCACAGTATTGTTTAGAAACTATTATTTATCCGCTCGTAGAGATTGTATTCTTTTTTAAAGGAGCTGTACCTCCTTTAAATTGCCCTTAATTCGCTTCATTAGGGTTTGTGTAGTTCCTTGGAGAAGAATTAAGAGTGAACTAAAATTCGTTTCACAGGCAACCAGCTATCACCCAGCTCGATTGGCTTTTCACCTCTACTAACAAGTCATCCCACTCTTTTGCCACAGAGACGGGTTCGCTCAAAATAGCTGCTCGTAAGTAGCTCGCTTGGGTTTCGGGATGGCAAACTTAAATTCATTTTGCTTGGTTTTTCTTGCTAGACCATGATGCAAAAGGTACAAGGGTTGATCTTTGCTGTTTTTAGCTTAGGTTATTTCACTAATATTTCATCTTTCCCTTACGGTACGTAGTCTCTATCGCTCCAATGGTGTCTTTTCTATCGCCTATACTGGGACTAGTAAATGCTTTAGTTGGGTGTGTGGAGTAGCTTTGTTATTCCAGGTCATGTCGATTGGGCTAGAGTTTGGCATCAAGACGATCTGGTGTTAGCAGACATCTTTCAGGTGTAAGCTGAATGCTTTTGTTTAAGCTACGTCTTGGTAGTCTAAGTGCACCTTCCGGTACACTTACCTTGTTACGACTTACCTCCTCTTCGGCTGGATGGCTTATTAATTTATGGGGGGGGGGGGGGGGCGCTTGTGAGGAGGGTGACGGGCGGTATGTACGTGCCCCAGGGCCGGCTTAAAGAGGGCTCGATTGTCCCACTTTACTGCTAAATCCGCCTTCCAGGGGTTATTTCACACCCCTTTGCCGTATGTTCTATGTTAGAAAATGTAGCCCATTGCTTCCATTCCATAGGCTATACCTTGACCTGTCGTACTAGCGTGGTGGGGCTATTGCGCTCACTGTTTGTCCTTCAGGGTGGGTGAGCTGGAGACGGCGGTATGTAGGCTGTTTTGGCAAGGAATGGTCAGGTATATCGTGGATCATCGATTACAGAACAGGCTCCTCTAGGTGGGTTTGGGGCACCGCCAAGTCCTTAGAGTTTTAAGCGTTAGTGCTCGTAGTTCTCGGGCGGATGCTTTAGTAGGGGTAAGCATCAAGATTTAGGGCCAGGCATAGTGGGGTATCTAATCCCAGTTTGGGCCCTGGCTTTCGTGGAGTTCAATTAATCGTTGTTCTAAGATCTTCTTTGATAAGGAGGCCTTATTAGCATCTTGGGCTTATGACAGCTCAGTTGCTTTTTAATCTTAGTTACTTGGATAGCATGTGACCACTCTTTACGCCGTTATAAAGTTAATTTGGGTCTCCTGTATGACCGCGGTGGCTGGCACAGGATTTACCAACCCTAGATTTGCTATGGCTAAGTCGAGTTTACACTCATTGCTTAATATTAACTACTGCTGGATACCCGTGGGGGTGTGGCAAGTGCAAGGCGTCTTGGGCTACGGTTATGGTGAGCCTGATACCCGCTCCTATCTACCTACTTGAGGTGTCCAGGGCATTTACACTGGAGCGCGGATACTTGCATGTATATACCTAGCAAAAACTAACAGTAAGGTTAGGACTAAGTCTTTTGTTCTTGGGTGTGTGTGGCAGCCATCTTGACATCTTCAGTGTCATGCTTTCTATAAGCTACAAGAACGTGGGGGGGGTTGGTTTATAATTGGGTCATGATTTGTGGTCGTCGTTCTTATTTTTGTTTGGTTTTTAATGGTCTGAAATGGTAAGTGGTAGGTAAAGTTTAGTTTGTGTGGTTTGTTTTAGGGCGGGTTGGGGTGTGGTGGTGGTGGTTGGTTGTTTTATTGTTAGCAGAAAATATAGAGGAAGGTTAATTTAAAATGTGATGATGATAAATGATTTGGACAATGTAGGCGAATATGGTTTAATTTTTTGACAAAAAAACAAAAAATGTCAAGATAAAAAAAAAGATGCGTAAAACTAAGTTTAAATGACAATTCCTAGTGAATAGAATAATAATTTTTATGTCCGGCAACCATTACACTATCTGTTGTCTAGAGGTAGGTAGCGCGCCCTCCATGAATGGGGTCAAAGTGCATCAGTGCCAAGTTTGCGACGACCTTATCCGTCAGACCATGACATTCTGGGTGTTAGGGGATTCATATGTTCGGCGGTCATGTGATGGACATGTCAAGAGGAAGATAACACCTGCTCTGCACTTGAGGGGCTTATTGAAGAGACGCTAAAAAAAACAAGTGTAGGAGGTCGGTATGCCGAAATAATGAAGTTAGGGAGGAATATTCAACCGACCACTTGTATCAGTGAAGAGCAAGAAGGAAGGAAGGGTGGAGGTATGTTCCTGAAGTTACAACCAATAGCGCAAAAGAGCAAGTTTACTAGATGTATGCGCCTGCAGTGCAATAACGTAATTCACCTATAACGTTGAGTAGCTCGGTTCTCGTGAGAAGCGCGATCAATAAATAACCGTGTCCTCTGGCTTGGGAGTTCTTGAAGGCTGTTGGAAGAGAAATTACCTAGGAGGTGGGCGAATTCAATAGACTAGAATAATTCAAAGGTGTACTAGGATATTCCCTCGTTCCCAAGGTTGGATCTTGTGTATAACAGTTAAGTCTCTGGGTCTTCGGGTAACGCTTGCGGCTTGGCGGTAGGTAGGAACACTTGGGCTCTATGGTACCTGAAACAAAAATGTCCCTGGAGGGTGTATTGGCCGAATGAGGTCCGTTTTGGAGATAATGTTTGGGTGTTTCGCGGAGAGGCATAGCGTATGATGTGGACTATCCTACATTTCATTGACTGTCTGATGGGGCAAAGAGTGTGATGCATTGTTATACATACCCTTAAAGCATAAATAAAAATATGCTGGGGGGGANGGGGGTCCGGAGCTAGGG